CATATGTATAGTAATACTAGTGGGGGATTATGGGACAAAAAATAAATCCACTTGGTTTCAGACTTGGTGCAACCCAAAGTCATCATTCTCTTTGGTTTGTACAACCAAAAAATTATTCCGAAGATTTACAAGAAGATGACAAAATACGAAATTGTATAAAAAATTCTGTACAAAAAAATAGGAAAATTTCTTCGAATGTCGAGGGAATTGCATGTATAGAGATTCAAAAAAAAATCGACTTGATTCAAGTCATAATCTATATGGGATTCCCAAAGTTATTAATAGAACCTCGAAAAATCGAAGAATTACAGATGAATGTAGAAAAAAAACTTAATATTGTAAACCGGAAACTAAACGTTGCTATTTCAAGAATTTCAAATCCTTATGGAAACCCTACTATTCTTGCAGAATTTATAGCAGGACAATTAAAGAATAGAGTTTCGTTTCGCAAAGCAATGAAAAAAGCTATTGAATTAACTGAACAGGCAGGTACAAAAGGCATTCAAATACAAATTGCAGGACGTATCGATGGAAAAGAAATTGCACGTGTTGAATGGATCCGGGAAGGTAGAATGCCTCTACAAACCATTCGGGCTAAAATGGATTACTGTTCCTATACAGTTCGAACTATCTATGGGGCATTAGGTATCAAAATTTGGATATTTGTAGACGAGTAATAATAAGCCTTTATTTATTTGATTTATCTTTAGATCAATCAGGTATATCGACGAAAAAATAAAAATTCCTTTCATTCTTTTAAATCAAAACAAAAATAAAGAATTCTATAAGGTTGAATAAAAATTACATTAATCATTCTAATTGCTATGCTTAGTGTGTGACTCGTTGGTTTTTTTAGGGTTAGAGTAAAAAAAAAAAAGACCAGCCCATAGTCATCGTATGAACTAATAACCAACTCATCCTTTCGCATTATCCGGATACTGGATATAAGTAACCAGTCGCGATATAACTATATTAGTCATATCAGTGCAGCAACTGAAATGTTAAAAAAACAATAATAAAAACTAATTTGATTCTGAGTTGTGAAACAATAAAAGTAAAGTATGCAGATAAATGGAAGGGTGAGAGAAAGAAAAAAAAAGAAAAAATGAATGATATAGAATTCAAATATGTAAGGTCAAAAATTCATATTAGAAAGGGAAATGTAATAAAGCATTAATACTGATTGATCTCTAATTAAACAAAAATGTTCTATTAATAATAAATAAATAATAAAAAAATAAATAAATAATAAAAAAATCAAGAGCCCCGAGTCAATAAAAACTGAGAGGATTGACTCAATAACAAATTTAATTAAGGGCTCCATTGTAGAATTAAGACCTAACCATTAATCGCGAAGCGATGGGAACGACAGAACCTGTGATTGCATAAGATTCTATTGAAAACGAATCCTAATGATTCATTGGGTAGGATGGCGGAACGAACTAGAAATCAATTCATTTATTCTGATTAAAAGCATGTCATGAATTAATCCTCAAATAAAAATTATGCCATCAACTGATCCTATAAACTGAATATTAACTAGAGTAAATATTCGCCCGCGAAAATTTTTATTTTTAAGATTTCCAAATTGTAGTACATCCAATATGCTACTAAAACGCAAAACAAAATAAAGATTCGTTAAAACCTTATAAGAAACCTAATTTTCTATAAATCTAGATCTAAATCTAATGCATTTTTATTTATATCTCAAAAAGGATATACAAATTGATAATAAATTATCAAAAACTCTTATGATTTAATATAGTATTTCCATATATTATTCATTAAATAGATGTATATTATTTTAGAATAATTTCGTTCGCGAGGAGCTGGATGAAATGAAACTATCATGTCCAGCTCTGTAATAGAGATGGAAATAATAAAGAACCATCAACTATAACCCCAAAAGAACCCGATTTCGTAAACACCATAGAGGAAGAATGAAAGGAATATCTTATCGAGGAAATCATATTTGCTTTGGTCGATATGCCCTTCAAGCGCTTGAACCTGCTTGGGTCACATCTAGACAAATAGAAGCAGGGCGACGAGGAATGACAAGAAACGCACGCCGCGGCGGAAAAATATGGGTACGTATATTTCCAGACAAACCAGTTACAGTAAGACCTACAGAAACACGTATGGGTTCAGGAAAGGGATCTCCTGAATATTGGGTAGCTGTCATTAAACCAGGTAGAATACTTTATGAAATGAGCGGAGTACCGGAAAATATAGCCAGAAAAGCTATTTCAATAGCGGCATCAAAAATGCCTATACGAACTCAATTGATTATTTCAGGATAGGAGTGTAAAAGCAAAAGAAAGATATTTTTCGGATGAAAAAAAACACTTGTAGATTTCTTTTTTTCTTTTGAAAACCAATATTTCCTTTTTTTTACGTCGCCTTTGCATTGAAACAATAAAGAAAAATGATATGATTCAACCTCAAACCCATTTGAATGTAGCGGATAACAGCGGAGCCAGAAAATTGATGTGTATTCGAATTATAGGAGCTAGTAATCGACGATATGCTCAAATCGGTGACGTTGTTGTTGCTGTAATCAAGGAAGCAATACCAAATACACCGCTAGAAAGATCCGAAGTAATCAGAGCCGTAATTGTACGTACTTGTAAAGAACTCAAACGTAAAACTGGTATGATAATACGATATGATGACAATGCTGCAGTTGTTATTGATCAAGAAGGAAATCCAAAAGGAACTCGAATCTTTGGGGCAATTGCCCGGGAATTAAGACAGTTAAATTTCACTAAAATAGTTTCATTAGCACCTGAAGTATTATAAGATTAGGATATAATACAGTTTTACTGTTTAGACTATTTGAATGAAATTGATTAATTCTAAGTTAATTTAGTAGCTTGTTTGTGTCTCACGTATATGCCTTTAATCAGAATAATTCATAAATATTTAAAAATGAATAAAAAATTCAAAAAGAGCATGCTGATTATATCAAAATTAGGGAACAATTCAAATCTTAGTTTATTATGAGTAAAGACACTATTGGTAACCTACTAACCTATATACGAAATGCTGGCATGAATAAAAAAAGAACATTTCGAATACCCTATACTAACATCAGTAAAAACATTGTTAAAATCCTTTTACGAGAAGGTTTTATTGAAAACATGAGGAAACATCAGGAAAGCAACAAATATTTTTTAGTTTTAACCCTACGCCATAGAAGAAATAGGAAGGCACCTGATAGAAAAGTTTTCAATTTAAAACGGATCAGTCGACCTGGTTTACGAATCTATTCTAACTATCAAGGAATCCCGAGAATTTTAGGCGGGATGGGGGTTGTAATTCTTTCTACTTCTCAAGGTATAATGCCAGACAGAGAAGCTCGACTAAAAGGAATCGGTGGAGAAATTTTGTGCTATATATGGTAATTTTTATTATATCCCAATTATATATGAAGTATGGAGCTCTCATATTTGTGAAAGAAGAGTAAAGGGAAAGGGTGGTATTACGCCTTTTACATTAATTAATACCCCAAGTGAAAGAACAAAAACAGGTTGTTTACAGTTTCATTTCTGAATAACTTTCTAAGGGTATACTCTTGATTTGGTTAGATAATGAAAATTGGATTCTACATGTCTACATGAGGTTTTCAAATGGATTCGACATAATTTATTTTTACAAAAATTATACATAATTAACAGTAAATATAGACAAATTTGAAGAAAGTAATTATGACTCAACTAAAGGACATATCATTTTTCGACTCTGAAACAACGATTAGAATGATTAGTGATAGTGATTAGGGGGTTTTCTCAATTTCAACATTTCGTGGAGATAAAATACAATTCCAAATTAAAAATTTCAAGAAATTTATTTTCTTCCAATAAAAAGATTCCAGATTAAGTTAAGGAACGACAAATATGAAAATAAGAGCCTCCGTCCGTAAAATTTGTGAAAAATGTCGACTGATCCGTAGGCGAGGACGAATTATAGTAATTTGTTCCAACCCCCGACATAAACAAAGACAAGGATAATTTTTAGAAAAAAAAGACGGGCTCTATAAATCTAAAATACCCCAACGTCAAAATAAACAAAATAAAAAAAAAGATCTGTTTGGGCATGAAATGGATATATCCATACCATATCTCTGACTTAAATTTATGAGATGATAAAACCTATACCAAGAATTGGTTCACGTAAGAATAGACATATGGGTTCACGTAAAAATACACGTAGAATACCAAAGGGAGTTATTCATGTTCAAGCAAGTTTCAACAATACTATTGTAACTGTTACAGATGTACGTGGTCGGGTAATTTCTTGGTCTTCCGCCGGTACTTGTGGATTCAAGGGTACAAGAAGAGGGACACCCTTTGCCGCTCAAACCGCAGCAGGAAATGCTATTCGTACAGTAGTAGATCAAGGTATGCAACGAGCAGAAGTCATGATAAAAGGCCCGGGTCTCGGAAGAGATGCGGCATTAAGGGCTATTCGTAGAAGTGGTATACTATTAAGTTTCATACGCGATGTAACCCCTATGCCACATAACGGCTGCAGGCCCCCTAAAAAAAGACGTGTATAAAAATAAACATTGAAGATTTTTCAAGAGAAATAAATAATTCAATGATTTGATCAAATAATATTACTATGGTTCAAGAGAAAGTAATAGTATCGACTCGACCACTACAGTGGAAGTGTGTTGAATCAAGAGCCGACAGCAAGCGGCTTTATTATGGACGCTTTATTCTGGCTCCACTTATGAGAGGACAAGCAGAAACAATAGGCATTGCGATGCGAAGAGCTTTGCTTGGAGAAATAGAAGGTACATGTATTACACGCGCAAAATCCGCTAAAACACCACATGAATATTCTACCATAGTAGGTATTCAAGAATCCGTACATGAAATTTTAATGAATTTGAAAGAAATTGTATTAAGAAGTAATCTATATGGAACCTGTGATGCATCTATTTGTATCAAAGGTCCTAGATATGTAACTGCTCACGATATCATCTTACCACCTTT